CCGAAGGATTTCGTCGTATACTTGAAAGATAGCCCAGAAAATAGAAAGAATAATTGTATAATTGGTTTATATGGATCCTGTCCGGTTGAGACCACAGGTAAAAATGAGATTGCCAAAAACGGACAAGGTAAGATTTCCATTTCTTCATACGAAGATGAGTCCCCTTTGAAGCCAGAATGGATTTTCCTTGATATCTGACATAATGCATAAAAGGGTCCTTGAACAACCATAGGGTCTTATGAAAATCATTACGAAGCACTACTACAAGACGTTCTATTTTTCCATAAAAATGCGTTCGCTCAAGAACAGTTCCAAAGGATGTTGATCGTAAATGATCAGATTGTTTACGGAGAAAAACAAATACCGATTCGCATTCATATACATGAAAATTATATATGAACAAAAAGAATCTTCGATTCTCTTTTGAACAAAGGGAAATGGATTTCTTTGGAGCATGGAGACTATTCGAATTCTGATAGTCGTGGAGAAAGAATCGCAATAAATGCAAAGAGGGAGCATCTTGTATCCAAGAGTGAAGTATTTGAACCAAGATTTCCAGATGGACGGGGTGAGGTATTAGTATATGTGACACATGATTTAAATGTGACAATTTGTCCTCGAAAAAGGGAAAAATTGAATGGATAGATCGTAAATTAGGAGATTTTGCTATTTCTTTTTCTTCTAAAGAAGATATTAATCGCGGCGAGAGTGGAATTTCCATAATAACTGCAAAGCCCTCTGATACTGTTTGAGTATACAAATTTTTGTTGTGCCCAATGAATCGATTTTGGTTGGAATCATTAATCGAAAAAATCAAACGGTGCATTCGAGTAATTAAACGTTTCACAATTAGTGAACTGGATTTATTGTCATAACCTAAATTTTCCATAGTTTCGTAAAAAATCGAACCATTTAAAGCATAATAATGAGCAAGTGCGTAGATATACTCCTGAAATAGAAACGGATAAATGAAGCATTGTTGCCGAGATCTATCTATTTCGAAATATCCTTGTAATTCCTCCATTTGAAATTCTACTTGGTCCCCTTGGACCAAAGGCACGAGGGATTTCTTGGATTATCAAATGATACATAGTACGATACGGTCAGAACAAGGTATTTTAGTAAAAAATAGTAGATACCCTGAAGAGGGGGAGTACACCCCAAGCAATGGATCCTCTCTTTCCATCCAATTTGTTTGTGTTCATTATAGTCACAAGAGATGGTTAGAAATCCTTTATTTTTGCAACCCAATCGATCTTTTGACTTTGGAAGAAATTCTCTTTATCAGTATACCGTTTCTTCTACACACTCGTCTCCACTCCATACTCTATAATAGAGAAAGAATGGTTAATAGTTAGGATTCATGAAAAAAAGGAATCGATGATCTACTCATAGGAGAATTCTTTCCCGCATTAGGCACTAATCAATTTTTAACATCTAATTAGAGCGGGTAATCATTCGAATTATGAACCGAAGCTCGTTGCTTTTGGTTTCCTTAGCATTGGAGCCCTTAGAGCTCTATCCATTTATTCACGCGACCCAACTGTGAATTGATTTGGTACCGTTACAAAAATCAAAACAAGATTTTGTACCGCCCTGGTTAAGGATGAAATATTCCCAGAGCTCTCCATTGATACGACATGCTGTTTTTTCCATTCATTCCCCTTCAGGATCAGTCGTGGTCTTACAAACTCTACCAATGGTATGGACGAATCCGTTGCTTCATCCAAATGTGTAAAAGATCATAGCCGCACTTAAAAGCCGAATACTCTACCGTTGAGTTAGCAACCCGTGTAAATATGGTATGTAGATACCATCTAAATAAAAAAATAAAACAAAGAGATTGGATTGTTCTGCCCAAGCAAAACATTGAACCAGCAACAAATCGAAAAGAAACATTTGTTGATCAATTAAAAACGTAAAAATGTTCAGATCAGATGAAAATACAACAGATTCACGGATAAATAGAGATAATTTACGGACATTCCTTTTTTTATCATTTTTTTTTCACGAAATGAAATTAAGAAGAAACTTCTTCTGTCACAGCGAATCGCCATCATTTGAGTGAAGGAAAGAAACAAACTTATGTATGGGACGTAGAACAATAGATCCTTTTATTCATCCACGATCCCATTATAAATCGACCGATACACCGTTGTCAATATGAATTGAATGTTGAAAAACAAATTCCATAAACATAAACAAAATAAGGACTTGTGTTGGATTGGCACTACTATTCACTTCACTCGATCTTTTTTTTCTATTCATGTCAATAGAAGAGATTTTTTGTCGTCATATGATATGGGATCGTGTGTTAGCAATAGTGAATAAATATTAATAGAGCAAGAAAAAAAGGAACGGTGGAGAAAAAATTACACAAAGCTAGATATTCCCTTTTTGTATTTCAGAAATTTCATTTCGTTTTATTAATTTGAAGTTCCTTAAATACTTCCGCTTTTTTTGAAATATCATGAACAGTTCGTGTAGGTTGAGCACCTTTCTCAAGGAAATATAGAATAGAAGGAACATTTGAATAAGTTTGTTTTTTTATCGGATCGTAAAAACCCACTTTACAAAGATCTCTTCCTTCTCTTCGGGATCGAACATCAATTGCAACGATTCGATAGATGGCCCATCGGGATAGATATACATGAACAATACCCCCCCTAGAAACGTATAGGAGGCTTTCCCCTCGTACGGCTCGAGAAAGAATGATTCGAATTTCTGTATTGAGTGAAAAACAGATCCATAAAAATCATCAATTAATTAGGATTTGAGTCATTTTTTTCTTCTTCCTTACTGAAAAAGAAATCTCATTCATACTCATAACTCAAGTCGGGTAATTATCAAAGAGATCGAAGATAAGTCCTTGGGCATTTATTGAGTCGTCTCTAACCTCTTTTTGTTGTCTCATCTAGAATCTATTTTCGTTTCTCATTATGATCTAGTTATTGAGACAATGGAAAGTGTCGTTTCCTTGTTCCGGTATCCTTTATCTTTGCTTTGAATCATTGGGTTTAGACATTACTTCGGTGATCCTTAATTGTTTCAAAATGGCAGCAACATACCTTTTGTTCTTTCTATTGAACAATTACACAAATGATTGATTCCCCTATGATACAATACACTTTTGATCGAAAAAGTTTTACCAATTCCGACAAATTGTACTTTTTTGCCTTTGGATTTGAAACTTGTTCGAATTTTTTATTTTTACATCGAAGATATCCTTACGAAGTTGGAACAACTTATTGACTGACACTAACCCTAGATCCTTCCCTCTGATAAATGAATCAAGAATTTATGCTCGAGCTCCATCATGTACTATCCCCCAAAAAATTGGGTCCTAGTGGCATAGAACAAACTATGTCGAGTCAAGAGCATCTTCATTGATATATAAAATGGAAATGGTGGGTGCAAGAATCCACAACAGATCTTGTCCTTCAAGTCGCACGTTGCTTTCTACCACATCGTTTCAAACGAAGTTTCACCATAACATTCCTCTACCTCTAACTTGGAACCGGTATGGAATTGATTCAATATGGAATCAGGAATAGTCATTGGTTCCATCAGTGCATAGTAGAATAGGCCATACCCTTTTCTATATGGATGAATAGACATTTCTTTCTCTGGGAAAGTCTCAGCAAGAAGCCAATTCAACCCCATATTCTGTCATATGAATAACACACATTTCTAAAAAACACTAAGAATGCGCTGCTTAAGACTTATTTCTATCTACACCTTCAACATATTATTCGGGACAATCACTCATGAACAGTCCAATTCTTTCTTGAACAACTAAGCTAAAGAAGAGTCTTGAATTAAATCATCAATACCGGAACAAAATAAAACGATTCATTAACTAAATAAGTTATTCTAATGACCCAGAAAAGTCGCAAGTAACTCGATAGAATAAATTAACCAATCTCACACTTCTTCGAATATTTAAGATTTATAAGGTAAGGAATCATAAAAAATGCTTTCAAGAATTTCTTAGGATGATCATTATTAAAAATAAGTTTTCCTGGAAAGAATGAGTTTGATCTCTAAATCAATCAAATCGCTACAATCAAAACAAGTAATTAAAAGGTTTAGCAGATATCTCATTAATGAAAGATACACAAATTTGATCAGCATAAGAGAAATCCTTCTTTCTTTTCCAATTGAATCATCAACGATTTAAACCAGATAAATGGGTCGAGAAACAAATCCAATTTGTTTGGATTCATGGAAATGAATAAAAAAGGAAAGGCTTATATAAGATAATGTTAAGGTCGTTAGTCTCTCATCTGATTGAGAAAATCAGAATCGTAGGAGTATGCTCTTTCCGTATCCATCAGATACACTGAAGAATTGTGACCGTAAGTCATCGTGTATATTTAAGAGATCACAAATCTATTTCACCGAAACCGAAATATCTGCGTTACTAACATCGAACAATAAGAATACATATGGACTGGACGCGGTTCATTTTATACGGATTTTGGTTTATTTCAGGTTCAGGAATCTTTCCTGACATTCTATTTCCATTCCATTATGGAATGGAAATAGAATGTATGAATCTCCTCCCATCGTTTCATCGATCTCCAATGAATAATTGGAGCCCAATGAATTTAAAATAAAAGCAATTAGGTCCATATTGAATTTCATTCTTTTTAATGCGATGCATATAACACAGATATTGAAAGTGATACCTTCCTTTGCTAATTAACTCGTATTTACACAATTTTATGAGGATCATAGTCAAAACGAATCAAAAAAAGATCTTCTTACAGGATGCTATCTTGTATAGGTATAGAGCCAAATGAGTCCAAATCAATTCGATTCGTTCTTTTTCTTTCTCTTTTTATTTTGTTCCCCGCAGACTTAGTGGCTTTAAGTCCAGTGATGAAATGAGTACCAAGAACTCCTCCTGTTTCAAATTCAGGATCCGCCTAAAATTAGTCATTTTGAATACCTCATTTACTTTAGGAAAGATAGAGACTTATCTTAGGCATTTCGACTCACAATGCATCATGTGGGAATTCAAAAAGGATTGATTCTTCATTAGAAATCGGAAAAAAAGATGGGATGGGACCGCGTTGTATCCAATATTACACTTTTAAACAGAGGATTGTTAAAAAAAAAAAAGAACATTGTTATGATAGAATCGGGGCTGGGACGGAAGGATTCGAACCTCCGAGTAACGGGACCAAAACCCGCTGCCTTACCACTTGGCCACGCCCCATTTAGATTTCCATTCGACACTAATATATCTATTAGTTGTTCGTCAATTCCCGCCCCAATATATATATATGGAATGGGTTGTTGCTAAAATTCTACACATGTAGATGTAGAATCTACATGAATTTATTGCTCATTATATATAAATCAATTAAGATATTGTAGAAAAGTATGATTTTTTCTATTCTCATTTGAGAATTGAAAGATTTTTGATTGGGGGAGTTCAAAGCAAAGAAGAATTTTTTTGTTTGGCCTATCTTCTTTCTTCATTTTTTCCCTTAACTCAATAATAATGAAATTCTCTCCAAGAGCAAAATTTTTCTTATGCCTAAAACCTTTAGTTTGATCTGTATCTGTCTTAATTCTACCCTTCATTCGAGTAGCTTTTTCTTCGCCAAATTACCCGAGGCTTATGCTTTTTTCAATCCAATCGTAGATATTATGCCAGTCATACCTGTATTCTTTTTTCTCTTAGCCCTTGTTTGGCAAGCAGCTGTAAGTTTTCGATGAGATCTTGAATACTGTCCTAGAAAAATTCAGGATTGATTCGAGAAAAAAAAAGAAATCTATTCTAACAATTGATCTTGATAAGATCAAGATAAGTCTTATCTTATAAACTCTCGATTCAAACATAGAAATTGGATAACTGAGATGGATATGGATCACCCCTTTTTCTCATTCTGACCCTCCAAAGGTCAAACACCTCATGTAAGGTCCCCCACAATACGTAATTGTTAGTATTAAAAAAAATTTCGGTAACGAAGGAAATCTTATCTTATTACAAATGAATCCCTTTCTTTTCTAGAATAGAAATCAATTTCTTGGTGTCAAAATAGGATATGTGGTACAAAAATAGAGAATCTATTCCCCTATTTCCTTTCCACCAAAAAAGATCTTGGAGATTGTGTAATGCTTACTCTCAAACTATTCGTTTACACAGTAGTGATATTCTTTGTTTCTCTCTTCATCTTCGGATTCCTATCTAATGATCCAGGACGTAATCCTGGACGCGAGGAATAAAAAAAATCGGAGGTTTTTAGTTCCTGGATTTCTTAATCTTCTTAAGATTTTCTATATTCCATACATTTAACCAAGATAAGAAGGGATCAAGATTTTTTAGAATTCGAAAGATGAGAAATCTTAAGTGATCGGAAGGGACGGAGAGAGAGGGATTCGAACCCTCGGTACGAAAAATCCGTACAACGGATTAGCAATCCGCCGCTTTAGTCCACTCAGCCATCTCTCCCAATAACAAATTGACAGTTCATTTGTAATGCGCGAAGTAAAGATTAAGAAAATCAAGGTTCTTTTATTCCCCGGCCTGGCTAGAGACTGGCCAGGCCATTCCTCGTTTTGTTCCAATGAATCATAGATCAAATGATTTTTCTGGTTTAAAAAAGAAAATACTTGTTATTATGGCAGTGGCAAAGGCTATTTCCACTCCTATGACACCCCTGTCATTTCTTATGATTCTTAATTTTTTGCTTTTTTATTTTATTGATATTGACTTACTGGAATGAAAAAACACACATTTCTTTTCTCATGGGAAAAGCTTTGTTTGAACACTTGAGTCCGCAAAAAAGACGAATACTATGATTTTTGATTTTTCACTAGATACAATAAACCCAAATTCATAAAATTTGGCAGTTAAATGAATAGAGAAATAGAGTAACCTCGAAAAAGATAAGATGCAAACTCTCACTTTTTTGCGGGGAGAAATCGTTTCTTTACTCGAAAAAGAATTAATGGAGAAGTTCAAAAAAAAAAAAAAAAATGGAACTACCGATTCTTGCACAACTCATTCTTATGTTTATGTTCCGACTTCAATGGTCATTTCGAGCCGGGACTGTCAGTAATGATTCCCAGATATAACTTGTTATTTAAACGAATCTTCGTCTATTTCATTAAGTCGCCCATCGGAACACGTCAGCACTTACTGCAATTTTCATGATTCTAATCCCATCTCGATTACGTCCCATTCACTTATTCGACAAATAGTAAATTCACAGACAATAATCATATTGTAGCGGGTATAGTTTAGTGGTAAAAGTGTGATTCGTTCTATCGACAACGGAAATAGTTAGAGGGTCTTTCTGTTTGATTCATTTTCCGACCGACAAACTTTATTTCTTAAAGGGGTTTAATCCTTTAACCCTCAATGCCACATTTGAGGAAGAATATACATTCTAGTGATTTGTATCCAAAGTTCAATTAGAAATTGAACAACAAAATTCATTGGATTATGGAATCGCGAAGCAGAATTTTTCTTTGTATTGTAAG